CCGAAACTCCCAGCGAATGGCCAGTGAGCTAAAAAAACAAAAGAATGGGTTACATTTTTCATATGCTCTCCTCTTATAGATAGGACGAACAAAGAAGAAAGTTTTTCGATCACTTACTTCGCTCGCCCCTTTTTTATCGCTTTTTTTAATGCAATTTTTTTAATGCAAATAGATTCAATCTAATAATTTCTTTTAGATTAAGTCTTAGGTCGCGTTTGACTTGTGAAAGATCTCCTTTGTTAAAATGTTCCCAAAATTCCTAAAATAAACGGAAAAAGACTTTCCACTATCCTAAACTAAGGACGGGAAGGAAGAGGGCGAGCATATCTTCTACCTAAATTGATCATGCTCAAATCAACCCTTCCCGGGGTATTGTCTGTCCCGATAAATAAAAAATTCCTGGAATAATATAATAAATAAAAGTATTGATATACTTGGAATTACAGAAGCAAATACCAATTTACTAAAAAAAGAAAAAAGTATCTAATCTAAAGGACTCATTTTCTTTTTTAGGATTAAACAAAAGGGTTCGCAAATAAGAGCGCTAGTGCCACAACCAGTCCATAAATTGTTAAAGCTTCCATAAAAGCTAGACTAAGCAATAAAGTACCTCGTATTTTCCCTTCTGCTTCTGGCTGTCTCGCAATACCTTCTACAGCTTGTCCTGCAGCAGTACCTTGACCAACTCCAGGCCCAATAGAAGCAAGCCCTACGGCCAATCCAGCAGCAATAACGGAAGCAGCAGCAATTAGTGGATTCATGGTGAGTTCCTCGTGTCAAAAAAAAAAAGAAATGGTTAAGGATACAATCAACCAAGAAATTATTACTTTTCACTTGTAAGCTCTATTGAAATGATAATCTAAATCGTCCGAACTATTTCCAGATCTCGTTTTTAGTTTCTAATCATTAGAGATTTGTGTAAATCCATATGATTTTCATTATTCTATTTATTTCTCTTTCTTTCCAACCAACGACCCTTTCATTCCATCCTTTTTTTTTTACTCTTCGATATCCTTGAGTTCCCATTTTTCCCCTTCATCTAATCCATAATAAAAGACAAGAACCCCTATTGAAATCGAACTAATCCAAATCCAATAGGAATCAAATTAAGGTATACAATTGATAACAATATGCTGCATAGAACTGGATATGGAATGCTGCATAGAACTGGATATGGAATCCAATTCCATATAGAGGGGAATTCTATAGATCGGATTAGATAATGAATCTAACTTAGAAATAAAGAAAAAAAAAGACTATTTCGAAAATGAGTCAATTCAATGATGACCTTCCATGGATTCACCTATATAGGCTGCGGCTAACGTTGCAAAAATAAGAGCTTGAATACCACTTGTAAATAATCCAAGAAACATGACCGGTATAGGGACTACTAAGGGGACTAAAGAAACAAGAACAACAACGACTAATTCATCCGCCAATATATTTCCGAAAAGTCGAAAACTAAGCGATAATGGTTTTGTGAAATCTTCTAGGATGTTAATTGGTAAAAGGATTGGGGTTGGTTTAATATATTTCTCGAAATAACTTAATCCTTTTTTGCTAAGACCCGCATAAAAATATGCCGCTGATGTGAGTAAAGCTAAAGCAACAGTAGTATTTATATCATTTGTGGGCGCTGCTAATTCCCCGTGGGGTAACTCTATAATTTTCCAAGGTAAAAGAGCACCCGACCAATTCGAAACAAAAATAAAAAGGAACATAGTTCCAATAAAGGGAACCCAGGGACCATATTCTTCTCCAATCTGAGTTTTGCTTAAATCTCGAATAAACTCAAGGACATATTCGAAGAAATTCTGACCGTCGGTTGGGATGGTTTGTGGATTCCGAACAGCTATGATAACTGAACCTAGCAAGATAGTAATTACGACCCAAGAAGTGATGAGTACTTGGGCATGAATTTGGAAACCTCCTATTTGCCAATAGAAGTGTTGGCCTACTTCTACGCCTGATATATCATACAACCCCTTGAGTGTTTTAATGGAACATGGTGTAATATTCATATTGTCCTCTGATAAAAATTGAACTTCAAAAAAGGAATTATTTTGATTCAACCATCTCTTTCTCAACTTAGCTGAAGTATTAATCTTATAATTTTATATTTAGGATACCAAGAAATCACATCAAATGATAATATATATCAATACCCTCTAATATATATCAATATTCCCCTTCTTTTATCTATGCAAAACAAATAAAGAATAGTAACTGATCCCATAAATCTACTTAGTTGCTTAAGAATTAACTATTCGTTGCTTAAGAATTAACTATTCTTCTTAATCAACGATTTCTTATATAGAGAGAACGGCCCTCACAAATTGCAAATACTAATTTGTTAAGAATCAATCGAATTGAAGTCATAGTGTCATCGTTGGCAGGAATCGATATATTCGCGAGATCTGGGTCACAATTTGTATCCACTAAAGAAATAGTAGGAATCCCCAAAATGGCACATTCCCGAAGAGCTATATACTCTTTTTGCTGATCAAGGACGATCACAATGTCAGGCAACCTCGTCATATATTTAATCCCGCCGAGATATCTTTGCAAGGTGGATAATTTTCTCTTTAAGATTGCCACATCTCTTTTTGGAAGATGGTGGAATTTTCCCATCTTTTCTTCCGCTCTTAAGTCTCTAAATTGAGAAAGTCTAGTTTTGGTAATCGACCAATTCGTTAACATACCACTGAACCACTTTTTATTAACATAATGACAACGAGACCTTATTCCAGCTGATGCTACTAAATCCGCTGTTCTTTTTTTGGTACCAACAATTAAGAAGCTTTTTCCCTGACTTGCTGCATCAAAAACTAAATCACAAGCTTCTGATAAAAAACGAGCCGTTCTAGCGAGATTTGTAATATGAGTACCTTTACGCTTTGCCGAGATGTAAGGGGCCATTTTAGGATTCCATTTCTTAATACCATGACCAAAATGAACTCCTGCTTCTATCATCTCTTTCAAATTGATGTTCCAATATCTTCTTGTCATTTTTTCCACACTTCCTTTTTTTTTTTTCTTTTTTTCGTCTTACCATTACGGAATTTTTTTCTTTTTGAAGATTAAGAAAGAGCCGAAATATCTTGAAATAAATAATAATTGTTCCGATGGAACCTTCTACTCAGAATTGGCCATTGATACATGATATAAACATAGCCTTAATGAATTAACTGACTTCTTTTATCTTTTATTTAGTAAAATAGGAAAATACAAAATCGAAAATCAGACCTGTTAGCATTCTAAGGTCAAAAATCTAGTTTAAATTAAACTAAAAAAAAATCTGCTTTATGTATCCTTAAATCGTATAAATGGGAGTAAATGGGGGTTCTGATGTTTCATAGAAATTGTTTGTTACGTTAGAATCAGAAGAAACTAATTCTGTATGGAGAAACAACATATCTCTCATTTCCGACGTGAATAGATTTTTTTTTTGAATTTCGAAATAAAGGTTCTTGTCTTGTGAGGAACGATGCACAAATTTTTGGAATCCGGTACCAACAGGTATAATTCCCCCCAGAACTACGTTTTCTTTCAGGCCTTTCAACCAATCAATACGACCTCGTAGGGCAGCTTTTGCTAAAACTCGAGCAGTTTCTTGAAAACTTGCTTCAGATATGAAACTTTGGGTATTCAGGGAAGCCCTTGTTATTCCCAATAAGATTGCCCGATAATAGATCGATTCATCCAAAGCACGCCCTGCTCGTTCCGCTCGCAATAGTCCTATTAATTCCCCGGGTAAAAAAACATTAGACATTCCATCTTCGGAAACCCGTACTTTTGATGTTACTTGGCGTATAATAATCTCTATATGTCTATTATGGATCTGTACCCCTTGGGATCGATAAACCTTTTGGATCTTATTAACCAAAGAGATACGACTTTGGGCGATGGTTAGCTCAGCTCCAATCAAGAATCCCCAGGGAACCCCAAGAATTCTTGGTATACGCTCATTCCAATCCTCAATTCTCCTTTCGAGATTCGGCGATAGTGAATCAATTGAACGTGCTTCGAATATTTGTTCTACTTTTGGAAGACCTTGCGTTATATCACTAGATCTCGATTTTTCATATATAAAGGTAACTAACCTATCTCCTTTGTAAAGGGTTTTTCCATAATGACCATGAACAGTTGCTCCTATAGTGGCCAAATAAGGCTTAGCTGCTCTTATAACAAAGGAGTCCATATTAACAATGTAAATTTGACCAGATTTTTTTATGTGCGATTTAAATAGACATACATTTTCGCAAATAAATTGTCCAAGCTGAATTATTGCCAATGTCTCCTCCCATGAGTCATGATTGAGAAAGTGCCAATTCAAATGGAGTGGATTCAACATGATGTTACTGTCGAAATTCGAAATCCTTTTATTTTCATCTATTAAAGAGTATTTAAGCCCTTGAAGTACTTGGAAGGTTTGTTTCAAATTATCAAGGAACAAGTATTTTTTTAACAAGATCTGATTATGCGTTAATAAATAGTAAGATGAAGAAAAATTCGATATATTAGGTACAATAGCCCCTAAGAGCCCAAAAATATCTCGAATAGGAATTCTAGGATTCGATTCTTTTACCGCATTGGGATATTTTGAATTCTTGAATAAACCAATTCGAGAACAGTTGGATGCCGACAAAATCATCAAAGATGGGTAGTCTTTATTTCGATTCAACAAGGTGCCAATAGCTTCTTGATGTTGGCTAAGTGGTTTAATCTTCGCCTTGGAATAAAAGGAATTGGTATTGTTGCAATCTAACCTATTATTGGGAATCGGTCCTGCACTTGTCCTATCATACCTTCTTCTTGTATATGAAATAGTGGACTTGACTAACTCAATGCTTAGGAAATCGCGAATCAGATCATTTGTTCTTAACTCAACAAGGGAAGCACGAGCCCCCTCTTTTTCTTCTTGTTCCCAATTCACTACCAAGCAAGTTCGAACGAATTGACTATTCGTGTGATAAATTCTTTGAGTTAACTTGCTATTTTCATGAGAAATAAAATTGACAAGTCGAAGTTGGAGATTATCCTCTTCTTGCAGGAGATCTTGCGGGAAAAGTCTTGCTAAATTTCTCCCTTCGTCCATTTCATATGCGGTTGCAGGTCGAACCGAAACAAAATACTTTTCCTTGCTTTTGATAATTTTTTTCCGTTGAACATAAACCCAATTTTTTCTTTTTTTTGAGTCCTTATAATCTTTTTTTTCTCTTTCTGGTGGTATCAAACTGGCGCCGGATATCTTATCCGCCTCTTCAGGAAAATGAATATCTCCGGAAAAGATTTTTAGTTCCGTATGGCTTTTTTTTCTCTTCACTCGGACCAATCCACCTAGTCGACTTCTTGTATTTTTTGTGAGTTGTGTATCCACTCCAATAATACTATTGTCAAGTACCTTTAGCGATGAGGATCTTGGCAAGATATGCAGTTCTTGAAGAATGAAAAAAAACCGATCTACTTCTTTTTGGTATTTTAGACTAAATTCTTTTGTTCCTCGATGCTCAATAAAACCCTCTTTTTTTAAGATAGAATCTTCCTCTGGGCTCCCATATTCGTCCTCTGAGTCTTCCTCTGAGTCTTCTTCTAAAGCCCCGTATTCGTTCTCTGAGCCATCTTCACGGCTCCCATATTCTTCTTCTGAGTCTTCCTCTAGAGTTCCATATTCGTCCTCTCGACTTTTATATTCGTTTTCTGGGTTCCCAGATTCTTCTTCTGAATCTTTCTCTAGAGTCCTATATTCGGCCTCTAGGATCCCATATTCATCTTCTAGGGTTTCATATTCGTCCTCTAGAGTGCTATATTCGTCTTCTAGGGTTTCATATTCGTCCTCTCGGGTCCTATATTTATATTCATTCTCTAGGCTCTCATATTTGTCCTCTGAGTCTTCCTCTAGAGTCCTATACCCTTCCCCTAGGGTCCTATATTCTTCCTCTAGGGTCCTATATCTAAATTTAACAATTCCTGAACCTCTTTTATCTTTTCTGTATCGTGGATCGTCAAAATAAGCAAAAATAGTATTTCTACGTAAAACACCCATAAAGGGGATTTCAATCGTAATCCCCAAACAGGATATTAGCTCTTTTTCTTGTTCTTGATGATATTGTAATGGAATGACGAACCTATTTCTTCGTTTTTTTGCCAACAAATCCGAATTATCTTGAAGAATAGAAGGATAGACAAAATTCCAATGATTGTTGGACACGATTCGATCTGGCGTTAAATAATCAAGAATTTCCTTATCTTTTTTACCAAAAGTATCCAACAGTCTATGGCTTACATGATCATTAGCCATTGAGAGGTCAAAGATATATCTTCCGTCAAGAGAAAAAGAATACGTATTCATTTGATCTTGATCCTTGTGCAGCGAAAAGGATGCTATACTGGATCTGCACATACTTACTGACAATATCCATAAATGGCTTGTTTTTGGTAATCGACGAAGATTACCATATTGATATTCGGGCGCATGGTAAACATCAGTACTCCAGTGCATTTCCCCGTCTGATTCGGAATAAATATGCTTTTGTACCTTTTCTTTAAAATGCAAAGTGGACGTTCCGGCACGAATCTCCGCAATTACTTGTTCGGATTCTACATATTGGTCATTTTGTACTAGAATCAAGCTTTTTAACGGAATATTCACACTATGTAGAATATCCTGACTCTGAATAGTTACACGCAAGTCTATATAGCATAGAAAAGCAGGCTGCCCATGACGGGTACGTGTGGGGTGAACCAAATTCTCATTGAATTGGATTTTTCCATTCGAGGGGGATCGTACAAGGTCGGCAGTACCCCCTGTGAATACTCCACCAGTATGAAAAGTTCTTAATGTTAGTTGAGTCCCTGGCTCCCCGATTGATTGACCCGCAATAATACCTACAGCTTCCCCCAATTCGACCAGATCACCATGAGTGGGACTCCGCCCATAACATAATTGACAAATCCAAGATGTGCTCCGACAAGTAAAAGGGGTTCTAATATATATTGGTTGTGCTCGAAACGGTTGTGCTCGAAAGGCAGTTATGAATCGATTGACTAATCCAATTCCAATATCTTGATTTCGAGCAGCAATGCATCGTGAACCAATATATATATCGTCTGCTAATACACGACCAATTAGTGTTTGGACAAAAAGTTTTTCTGTCATCCCATTTTGAGGACTCACAGAAATACCTCGGATAGTACCACAATCTCTTCTACGCACAATAATATGTTGAACTACTTCAACAAGTCTGCGTGTAAGATATCCAGCATCCGCTGTTCGTACAGCAGTATCTACAACCCCTTTGCGGGCTCCGTAGCAGGAAATTATATATTCTGTCAAAGAAAGTCCCTCGCGTAAATTGCTTTGAATAGGTAAATCAATCATTTGTCCTTGAGGATCCGCCATTAACCCTCTCATCCCTACTAATTGGTGTACCTGAGATGCATTTCCTCTGGCTCCTGAAAAAGACATTAGATAGACTGGATTAGATGGATCCGTTATCCGAAAATTCGAATTCATTTCTTGTTTCAAATATTCACTTGTAGCATACCATATTTCAACGGATTGGCGTAATTTTTCTACTGCGTGTACAGCCCCATAATAATAGTGTTTCTCCAAAAGAAAACTCTGTTGTTCCGCGTCTTGGACTAACCATCCTTTAGAGGGTATTGTTAAAAGATCCTCGATTCCTAAAGAAATTGATGTAGTAGTGGCTTGATGGAAGCCCAGAGCCTTTATTTGATCCAGTATATGGGATGTATATCCCATTCCGAAATGATCTATTAATCTGCTAATAAGTCGTTTCATAGCAGTTCCGTCTATCTCTTTATTATGAAAGACCAGGTTGGCCCGTTCCGCCATACATAAGTACCCCCTTTTTTGGCTGAGTAGGATTCGACAATTGCTGAGTAGGATTCGACAATAGGCCTGAGTCAGTGATTCGAAAACTTAATTTACTCCCTTTCCTCAATCTCAATCTTAATTTGCGCGGCAAAAAAGATGGTACTAGCGAAATCGGAATGCCCCCCGAAAGGGGCATCGCCGAATCTAACTTGCTTGTTTAGATAGTGTATGAATAGGCCCGACTAAATCCTTGTATGGCTTCCTCTATTTCTCTATAAAAAGAAATATGACCAAGAGTGGTTCGAATGTATATAGAACGGGTTTCTTTTTTTCTATTTCCGACTATTAGATAGTGGGCATAAATCTCATGATAAGTCCCAAAAGATTCATATTGAACTTCAATCGGAACTTCTCTTGACCCAATGACGCGTTGATCTAGTTTCCATCGGAGCCACAATGGACTGTTTAAACCGATTCGTTTCTGTCTATAAGCTCCCAGTGCATCATAGGAACTAGAAAAATGGGGTTCTTTATCTTTCGTATACTTATAATTATTATTATTGTAGTTTACTTTTTTATTTGGATAGTTTCCGCAACTATTATATCTATTTGCACAAATACCTCGACGGTTTCCAATCGTTAATACATAAAGTCCGATAAGCATGTCTTGGGTTGGCACGCAAATAGGATCTCCAATAGCGGGAGACAGGAGATTCATATGAGAAAACATAAGTAAACGGGCTTCCGCTTGAGCTTCCAAGGATAAAGGTAGATGAACAGCCATTTGATCCCCGTCAAAGTCCGCATTGAAACCCTTACACACTAATGGATGTAAACAAATAGTACGCCCCTCTACTAAAGTGGGTTGGAAGGCCTGTATGCCTAATCTATGCAGAGTAGGTGCTCTGTTCAACAGTACAGGATGCCCCCGCATAACTTCTTGAAGTATTTCCCATACAATGGGTTCCTTTTCCCAAATTTTCCTTTTAGCAATCCTGACATTAGAAGTAGCACGTTTCGTGATTAAATCTCGAATTACAAATAGCTGAAAAAGCTTTATTGCTATCTCTAGAGGTAATCCACATTGATGTAATGAAAGCGAAGGACCCACAACAATGACAGAACGCCCCGAGTAATCGACCCGTTTCCCAAGCAGAGTCTCACGAAACCTCCCCTCTTTGCCCTCAATTACATCTGAAAGTGACTTGTATACTTTATTGTGACCATCCCTCGTCGGTTGCCCGCGGGACCCACTATCAAGAAGTGTATCCACGGCTTCTTGTACCAATTTTTCCTGGCACATTACTAAATCTGCTGGCGCTAATTCACTTCTTTTTAATAGATAGGAAAGGTTGTTGTTCCGACGGATAACTCTCTTATAAAGTTCATTAATATCCGAAGTAACTACTTTATCCCCAGACCTATAAACAATGGGTCTCAATTCGGGAGGAAGAACCGGTAATAAGCACAAAACCATCCATTCTGGTTCTACATTTGTTTGAATAAAATGTTTCGCCAATTGCATTCGTCTAATTAAAAAAACTTTTCTTATTCGTCTTTTTCTATCTTCCCATTCATCTCCACTATACCCCTCGTCTTCTAATTCCTTCCATTCAACCAAGGAATTCTCTATAATAATTCGCAAATCCAAATCCGCTAATTGTTCTCTAATAGCACCTGCTCCTGTCGCAATTTCCCGATTTCGAAATGTTGCAAAGCCAGGAGTAGAAAAAAAGGGAGAAATGTTGTGGTTACAGGATGAAATTTCATCTTCGAATAAACCTCGTAATCGTAAGAAAGTAGGTTTTTTAGTGCTGGGCCTAGCAAAAGAGAAATCGCCGTATACTAGGCCCTCCAATTTCTTAAGGGGTTTATCTAAAAGATTCGCGATATAACTAGGAAGACCTTTCAAATACCACACATGAGTTACTGGACATGCCAGTTTGATGTATCCCATTTGATATCTTCGTATCCGAGAATCAACAAATTCTACCCCGCATTTTTGACAAAATCTTTCGTCTTCGTTTTCAGCTACGCTCGCTCGAGAATTTCCGCAAGCACAAATTCCGCTTTTTATGGGCCCAAAGATTCTTTCGCAAAACAATCCATCTTTTTCTGGTTTATCGGTTTTATAATGAAAAGTGGAGGGCCTTGTGACTTCGCCAACGACTTCCCCATTAGGTAGGATTTTGTTAGCCCAAGCCTTTATTTGTTGAGGGGAAACGAGTCCAATTTGAAGTTGTTTATGTTTATATTGGTCAATCATAAAATAGAAATAAGAAAAGAATTTATATTTATTCCGATCAAACATCCTCCCTATTAATCTGAAAGTTCTTCTCAGATACAAGGAAATGGTTCAGTTCTAGAGCCAAAGATCGTAGTTCTCGAACGAGCACTCGAAAAGATTCTGGAGGATCCTCGTGATTAGCCACTCTTTTTCCCCAGATCGTAGCATTAAGTATTTCTTGGCGAGCTATAAGATGATCAGATTTATAAGTAAGTATCTCTTGTAAAATATGAGCAACACCAAATCCTTCTAAAGCCCAAACTTCCATTTCTCCTACTCGTTGTCCCCCTTGCTTGGCTCTCCCTCTAACAGGTTGTTGGGTAACAAGTGAGTAGGGCCCGGTAGAACGTCCATGGATTTTCTCATCAACTTGATGAATTAATTTTAAAATATAGGACTTTCCTATTAGAACAGGTTGTTCAAAGGGGTCTCCTGTTCTTCCATCAAATATTCTGCTTTTTCCCGGGTATTCGGGTTCAAATACCCATGGATTTTTTGTTTGTTTACTGGCTTCATATAGTTCCGAAAACACAAGTTTTCTTGAAGCCTCTTGCTCATATCTCTCATCAAAGGGTGCTATTCTATAATGTTTCTTTAGCAGATCCCCTGCTAATCCAAGCGAGCTTTCAAATATTTGTCCCACATTCATTCGTGAGGGTACTCCTAGGGGATTGAAGACCATATCAACAGGTGTTCCATCTTGCAAATAGGGCATATCTTGCCTAGGCAAAATTTTGGAAATGATCCCCTTATTCCCGTGTCTTCCTGCTACTTTATCCCCAACTTTGATTTCACGTTTCTGTAAAATATATACACGAACCATTATGTCGAGGGGATCCCTCTGGATCCATTTCACATCGATAATGCGCCCTCTTCCACCTATAGGTAGTTTGAGAGAAGTTTCTTTTGAAGTGGATACCTCAAGACCAAAAATGGCCCGTAATAATCCAGCTTCCGCGATATACGAGGATTCGCTAGCTATCTGAGGCGTTAATTTACCTACTAAAATATCGCCAGTTTCTACCCAGGATCCCAACCTCACAACTCCATTTCTGTCCAAATTGCGGAGTAAATGTTCTTCTAGATGTGGTATTTCTTTAGTAATTTTTTCAGCGGAGCCTTGGCTTGTCGTATCCGTCTGAATTTCATATTTTCGGATGTGAAAAGAAGTATAAATATCCTCATATACCAAACGTTCGCTAATTAGTACTGCGTCTTCAAAATTGTAACCCTCCCACGGCATATAAGCTACTAAAACGTTTTTTCCTAAAGCGAGTTCCCCACCAACTGTAGCTGCTCCCTCCGCTAAAATTTGCCCTTTTTTAATGGATTTACCCTCCGGAACCCGAGGTTTTTGGTGCATACAAGTATTTTTGTTAGAGCGCTGATGAGCAACTAAAGGAATACTTATAGTCTTCCCACTACTTGATAAAAGGATCTTGTGACTATCACTAGAAATGATCTTTCCCTCGCATTCGGCTATAATAGAAACCCTCGAATCTAGAGCTGTTTGGCGTTCCAATCCAGTTCCAACAATGCACTTCTCGGACCGAGAAAGTGGAACTGCTTGGCGCTGCATATTAGAACTCATTAAAGCCCGATTCGCATCATTATGCTCAATAAAAGGAATGAGAGAGCCTCCAATAGAAAAATATTGGAAAGGAAAAATACTTCTAACATGAATCTGTTCCCATGCAATAGTAAGAAATTCTTGACGGTATCTCGCTGGAACAACCTGTTCTTCCTGAATACCTTGATTCAAGGACAAAGAATTTCCTGCTGCTATCATATAATATTCATCTCTATTTGGTGATAAATAAACCACCTGTCTCTCTTTTTTTTCTTTTGCTTTCTCAGATATTTCATAAAACGGACTCTCTATAGATCCCCACCAGTGATCAATTCTCGCATGAATAGCTAAAGATCCAGTAAGTCCAACATTGATTCCTTCGGACGTGTCAATTGGACAAATACGCCCATAGTGACTCGGATGAATATCTCGGCTCCGAAAACTTGCAGTTCTCCCCGTCAATCCTCCAGGACCCAAACAACTCACTTTTCGCCCATGAACCGTTTGTGTCAATGGATTGGTTTGGTCAAAAACTTGAGATAAGGGGTATGTGCCAAAAAAGGTTTCATAAGTAGTTATTAATAAAATTGAAGTTGAAGTTGGAGTTACTAAAGTTTGTGGAGTCGGTTTCGATTGACGTATGAATACTCTACGGATAGTTTTTTGAATTGCATGTTGTAAACGGCCAAGAGCCAGTCCGAATTGATCTTGTAACAGATCCGCAACCGAACGAATACGTTTATTTTTCAAGTGATTCATATCGTCATCGTCAAGTATACCCGTTCCAAATTTCATTCCAATCAAATGATCCGTAGCGGCCAATACATCTCGTGGTAACAAGAATGTATTGTTCTGAGGTATATCAAGATTCAGTCTCCGATTCATATTTCGTCGGCCAACTCTTCCTAATTCACATTTTTGTTGAAAAAATTTCTTTTGTAATTCCTCACATAAGGACTCCGAAAATACCAGGTCCCCACCTACACAAGCAAATTGTTGATAAAACTCCAAAATAGCTTTTTCTTTTGACTCAATCCTCTTTTTCTCCTTAGCATTCGGGAAAGACAAGAAAATTTCGGGGTAGGAAACATTATCTAAAATTTCTCTTAGATTCGAACCCATAGCTGATGATAGAACTAAAATAGATATCTTTTGTTTTCTACTCACGCGAGCCCATATCCTTTCTTTTTTATCAATTGCTAATTCCGATCTTCCTCCCCAATCTGATATTATAGTCCCGGTGTATATAGAAATTCCCTTATGGTCTAATTCCGAGCGGTAGTAAATACCAGGACTTAGCAATATTTGATTGATCACAATTCGATATATTCCATTTATTATAAAGGTTCCTAAGGAATTCATTATAGGAATGTTTCCAATAGAAATGGTTTGCTTTTGCACATCGAAACCAAAAATTAATCTCGCAGATACATATAATTCAGAAGAATAAGTGAGTGATTCATACACAGCATCCCTTTCTTTTATCGAGGGTTCTAGCAATTGATATCCTTTCGCAAATAATTGAAATGCAATTTCGTGATCTGGATCTTTAATTGTGGGAAACTTCTCAAGTTCTTCTGCCAAGCCTTGATTAATGAACCTACAAAATCCCTCGAATTGGATCTGACTAAATCCGGGTATTGTGGACATTCCCTCATTCCCATTCCGGAGCATTTTAATCTTAAGTTTCCTATTTATCGAAAAAAAAATTCCATTATCAGCTCACTCTTTATCAATCCCTACGGATCAATCTAGCAATCATGGAATCTATATTCTGTTTACTGAATCACATGAAATTCTAGGGAACTCCACATACGTATTTCATATATGTATTTCATACATATGAATAGAGATAATTTTGACGAAAGTTCCAATTTTTCAGGGGTAGAAATGGAATTAAAATGAATTGATAAAAAACTCCTAGAAAAAATTCTGCCACTTAAACTTTAAGTTTATGATATTCTAATCAGATTGGATAGGAAAGATTTCTCGTTTTAGCTCCTTTCTATGAAAGAAATAAAGCCATAAAATTTATAAGGACTAGAAAGTTTGACTTTAGTTCGATTTAGAATTTATAATAGTACGCTTAGTTTTATTTTCAAAAAGAATTTGAAGGTTCTTTTTTGTTTTCTAGTATTTGTAGCAGTAGAATTGCTGAAAAAGAAAGGATTTCGGTGTAGAATCCTAAAATAAAGTACTTACTTTTTTTTAAGTACTTGCTAATCTAGTTATCCACCTAATATTTAATGCAATGAAAAATAAAAGCATGATTCCCCATAGGGATATGTACATAAGGGGGATCCATAGATAATAATGCTGTTCGGACCAGGAGTTTACCTATATACAATTCGGGAAACTTTTATTCTATTTTATTATGCCATTAAAAGGAATGGGAGGAGAGAATACCGATTTAAGAGTCGTTTACTACTGCAATTCAAAAAAAAAAAATTATAGTTCTAGTTAATGGTTCCAATTTGTTCTGAATTTTGCATGGAAATCCATTTTTGCTCCTTTTTCATCTCAATAGAATAGAAAGAAAAGGGAAGTTTTCTAAGCAATGTTTAACATAGAATCCATCGAGGAAAATAAGCAAAACAGGATACAAAAAAGCAGAAATAGATTTTTTGAAAACGATTGGAAAAAGTAAGTAGAATTACATTCAAGATAAAAGCAAAGGGGTTTTAGTAAGAAAATATGGATGAATACTTCTCGATTTTAGATCGGATTTTTTGGCGGCATGGCCAAGTGGTAAGGCAGGGGACTGCAAATCCTTTATCCCCAGTTCAAATCTGGGTGCCGCCTGATCAATCAAATACTTACCACATAAGTTGGGGCAAGAGAGTAACTAGGTCTGGCGATACTGGATTTTTGGAATCCATACCATAGTTCTATCCTCAAACTAGGGTTTGTTTTGGCGGCAGTGGCCCGTTAGCTACTAACAGAGATGAGGTAGCCTTTCCTTATTCTTTTATTAATTTGATTCGATTCGGGAATTTAAAACTATGAGGCTAAGGTGTCAGAAACCTTCGTATCCACCAAAGGGCCCTAAAGGGCTTTCTTTTAAAAATCTAAGATTGAAGAAGGGACTTTGCGAAGAAATATCAAGTTCTGTCGAGAATTAGAGTAAATAGCCTGATCAAAAATCAATTTCAGAGTTGTGGATAAGGTCTCCTCACTCTTTCATAGAAAGATAGAAAGTGGGGCAGTAGGGTTTAGCTCAAAAATAAACATGGGTAAGGTATGGGTAAGGTAGGTATCCAATAAATATTTATCTATCCTAACCAAAAATAATATAAAAATTTGTTAGGAGTAAATTCCTTTAACTGATTCATCTATAGTCTTAGGGTAGAATTTTGACTCTGTGCCCTTAATTCCACTATGATTATTGATCAATAGTAGAATAATTCCTTCATATAAATAGGAGACATAATTTACATGGATATAGTAAGTCTCGCTTGGGCTGCTTTAATGGTAGTCTTTACATTTTCTCTTTCGCTAGTAGTATGGGGGAGAAGTGGACTCTAGGGATACTACTAATTGATTGAGTAGTCCAATTGTAGTATCAACTCTTTTCTTTAATTGATCGTTTTGCATTAATCATTTTGTCAAACTTTATTTTTTCTCTCTTTCTTTAGCTTTGTTTCACTCTTGTAAAAAACTCTTTTAAGAATAAGAAAGAGTCAGTCGTTCTATTCTACTATGTTTCATTCTACTATAATAGAAAGAAATAGAATAGAAAAATAGAAAGAAATAGAATAGAAAGAACGATTATAGTAATTAAGAATTTCGACTAGAAGTGACGAATAAAAATAAAGCTCTTTACATAAGAAAATTAGACTTTCTTACACGAAGCTATTCCTAAGATATCGCACATTTTCCATTTAGACTCTTTTCTTATTCTTAGAAATTTTTTTTGTTCTTTTTTTTTTGAAGGATCTCGCGTGAAGCATCTCGCGTCATTTTTAAGTATGAAAGATTCGCAGGTTTTTTCCTTTTATTTACTTTTTTTTTACTGAAGAATTGTCTTCGATTTTTTTTATTTTGACTTGCTTGAAATTAAGTGGATGCAGTGAAAAAACAAGTTGAATTAGATTACTATTTCAATCTACTAATCTATTCTATGTAGATTCAAGATAATATAATAGAAAGAATCTAAAGTGTCGTAGAAAAAACTATATGTAGTTCTTTCTACCACACTTTATGATTCCAACCAGATCCTTTCATTTAAGACTTGGATTTTTTTTTGTTTAATCCCTTTTTCATTTCTTCAATGATTAATTGGAATTCCAATTAATCATTTTGGCTGGCAGTTTTTACATAAATAATCAGTAAAAAGGCAGTAGGAACTAGAATGAACAATGCAGTAGCAATAAATGCGAGAATATTTACTTCCATAACCTCTTTATTTTATTTTTTTCACAATAACTCGGGATGTAATCCCATGGAGAGGAAAAGGGGGTATCCTGTAAATTCAAGGGGAGGACTTACATTCTGATAATACTAAATCAATTCAATATTATGAATATAGGATCTATCAAATCAATTCATGGTTGATAGTGGAATAATATAACATAGGAAGATCCCTTATCCATACTAAGACCAAAATAGATTTTTTGATTGGATTCTGAACCCCTCTATTTTTCATCCTTTTCTACTTTTGCTTTTCTATATATATGTATAGCCAAGAATCTTTCTTATCCAATTTCCCTTCCTTTTTCTTATAGTTATACATACAATTATGTATGTATGTATTATGAGATGGAGAAAAGAGAAAAGAGGATCTTAAATAAAAAAAAAGATCCAATATTTTATTTTAATTTAGGAAAAAGAGCGTTTGCTTAGTTTTTTTTAGGTTACTATCAATATCTGCTTTTTGGAGTCTAAAGATGACAGCGGATTCATAAAAAAAAGGGTCGGCAAATGGCCTGAGAATGAGGTAGATTCTTTCCAAGAATTCATTGAATATACACAAACAAAGTTGGAACTACAAAATGGAAGTGGTGTAGTTTATAATAACCCTCAAAAAAGTAACTAATTATATTCATTCTCTAACAATAAATGAATACAATTTGTGTATGGATTCCGGTATTTTAACGGAACTCTATTCCATAAGAGTCGAATAGGAAGTTAAGATGAGGATGGTATCATCATATCATAAAAATAGAGTAATATCCTAAATTATACTAATCCACGTATGATATGTACGTCTTTCCTTATCAATAAGGGTTCCCCGTAGATATTTGATATTGCCTTCTGCCCCTTTTTTTCAGGGCAATTTTTAATGAAAAAGGGAAAGATGAATTTTTCCATTCATTGAACCCTAGTTCGGGACTGACGGGGCTCGAACCCGCAGCTTCCGCCTTGACAGGGCGGTGCTCTAACCAATTGAACTACAATCCCTGCGGGGTGTATGGCATACCTATTCTTAAATAGAACCATTAAGAAGATTCGTCTGTCGTACTCTAAGAAATAGATAAATTATATACTACATACCCACATATCCTATGTGGGTATAGTGAGAGTGGCATAACTAGTATGTCGCGATTTTTTATCCCTAAAAATAAATGATAATCCACCTTTCAATAAGAAAAACTCTTTTCTTTGTTAAGAAAAGAATGTTAAGAAAAGAATCATAGAGATATGGCTTAGAAATATATTTTCCCTTTCTTTTTTCTTTATCCTTTATTTCTAAGGATCAGATATTTTTTTTATGGAAGAAAAAAGTGGATTTAGTTCATATTCACGAAGCCCTAGATTTTTGGGCCGAGCTGGATTTGAACCAGCGTAGACATATCGTCAACGAATTTACAGTCCGTCCCCATTAACCGCTCGGGCATCGACCCAGGAAGAATTTATTCTAGGGTTTTTGATAATCTATAGATTAACCTCTTTTTATAATACTCCCTACCCCCAGGGGAAGTCGAATCCCCGCTGCCTCCTTGAAAGAGAGATGTCCTGAACCACTAGACGATGGGGGCATCACTAGACGATAGTGCTATATGGAACCACTCGTTATTATACTATAATGATAGTATGAGCAGTTTTTTGGAATTGTCAATATACTCGAAGAGTATAAATAGATCAAAGCAAAGAGTCTTTCCTACTTTTCTGTTATGCTTTCATAGGATTTTTATTTTTAGTTGATGGTTAGGTTAATTCACGGATCATCCCGTCCTTTTTAGGGGAATTCATTTTAAAGGGTATAGAATAAGAATAGATTAATAAAAAGGATTCTAGATTAGTTCAGTACAGATATTGATTTGATTGCTCTAACAGGAAAAAGAGTCCAATTTCATTTCTTTTTTGCAATTTAAACTCTGTGCTTCGTTTAGTATTCAGGCCAAAAAAGTGGGCATCTACCACTAAATGAAATCATAAAATTCAAGAAAAAGAAGAAAAAAGTGAATGAATTTAGTAGAAAAGTACTCTATCGGATTTGAACCGATGACTTCTGTCTTGCCGTGACATTACTCTACCACTAGTGGAAAAGCCCTTTATCGGATTTGAACCGATGACTTATGCCTTACCATGGCATTACTCTACCACTGAGTTAAAAGGGCTTTTTATTCAAAAATTAGCCACTTTCATTTCCCATTATAGGTCTACTGCATAATGTACATAATATATGTATATATTAATTTACATAATATATGTATATATAGATATATATCTAGAGATTTTACTAGAGATTTTTTTTCTATATTGAGATATAGAAGTTTATTCGCGGTGAGGTTCAAAAAGGCCAAAGGGGCAATTTTCCCGTGCTCAGAATGTTCTGCAGAATTAGGGACTTTTTTTTCTATTGGCTGATCTTATGATGAGAAATTTCTCCATTTATGTTTTATTTCCCCTAATTCTAATGGGGGGTATAAAGGAATTTGCACTCTGCATATACCCATATGGCTGGGTATTAATTTTCAGCGGTATACTTCTTATCTGTCTGTTATTGGAGTTTTATCAACAATTTTATTCTAAAAAGTGAGCAGTCGAATTTATACTGCAGAGTATAAAAATTATTCTACCAAAAAAGAAAGAAAGGGATTGATGGGGACTGTACTGTCTCCTATATCTCTTAGTGTATATTGTAGGAATAATCAAACTATAGAATACGAAGAATACGATCCTAATCGAAATGCATACATTTGGTTCATACCCTAGTGGGATGTTAATAAGAGATTTCTTTTACAGACTAGAGGGAGGCCATCTAAATCCTAAAGTAAAGGCCCGCGATTGAAGTACCAACTGCTCACTTTTCTCCGTAGGTGGAATTCCTCGAATGGCTACCCTTGACAAAGGGTAGCGTTGGTATCATAATCTACATGTAGCGGGTATAGTTTAGTGGTAAAAGTGTGATTCGTTCTATTAATAACTGAATTTGAAATGATATACTTAAGACATCCTTAAGTTTTTTATATTCATATTCCGATGAAAACTTTAGTTCTTATAAAGGGTTTAATCCTTTTCCTCTCAATAGCATATTGAGGAAGAATATACATTCTCGCGATTAGTATCCAAAGACTAATTAAATTTGCATGCAAAATACAGATTTGATTATAAGTACAGAGTCGCGAAGCATAATTTTGCATTGGATTAAGTATTCCAATTGAATAAATATGAGTAAAGGATCTATGGATGAAGATACAAAAAAGTTTATTTCCAATCGTAACTAAATCTTCTTTTATTTAAAAAAGAAATGGAAGCCCAATAGCTAAAAAACGATAGTTTTGGTTTACTAGAACCATCAGGATATTGTTTGAGCTCGGTGGAAACCCAGCTCTTTTCCTCAGGATCTCTTGAATGAAATTAGGGAACGAAGTAAGTAGATTAGATAGATATTTAGGAGAATTTCTATCTCCTACTCTATAGGGATCATCTAGAAAGCGGAGAGCTTTGGTTCCATTCAGACAGAAAAGCTGACATAGATGTTAAGTGGTGAGAATAGCCATAAAGGAGCCGAATGAAATCAAAATTTCATGTTCGGTTTTGAATTAGAGACGTTAAAAATAATCAACCAACGTCGACTATAACCCCTAGCCTTCCAAGCTAACGATGCGGGTTCGATTCCCGCTACCCGCTCCATTCTGTATAAAAAAAAAGACTATTCTATTTGTCTAGACATGGTAGAGACTTGTATTCAATCTTTTTCGTCCACCAGTTTTTGGCCCTACAGAGCGGAGTAGAGCAGTTTGGTAGCTCACGAGGCTCATAACCTTGAGGTCACGGGTTCGATTCCCGTCTCCGCACTTAGCAGTCCAGATAAATAAATGGACTATTTTATTTGTATAGATATGGTAGAGGGCTAT